AAATTCAATGAGGACTTGGTTCATCCGACACGTACACGTCATGGGCATCCCGCCTTTCTATGTTCTATAGACTTGTATGTAACTATTGAGAGTGAAGATATTCTACATAATGTGAATATTCCACCCAAAAGTTTGCTTTTAGTTCAAAACGATCAATATGTAGAATCAGAACAAGTAATTGCTGAGATTCGCGCAGGAATATCCACTTTGAATTTTAAAGAGAAGGTTCGAAAACATATTTATTCTGATTCAGACGGAGAAATGCACTGGAGTACCGATGTCTATCATGCACCCGAATTTACATATGGTAATGTTCATCTATTACCAAAAACAAGTCATTTATGGATATTATTAGGAGGGCCGTGCAGGTCCAGTCTAGTCTACCTTTCGATCCACAAGGATCAGGATCAAATGAATGCGCATTCTCTTTCTGGCAAGCGAAGATATACTTCTAACCTCTCAGTAACCAATGATCAGGCGAGGCAGAAATTGTTTAGTTCGGATTTTTATGGTCAAAAAGAAGATAGGATTCCTGATTATTCAGACCTTAATCGAATCATATGTACTGGTCAGTATAATCTCGTATATTCGCCTATTCTTCACGGGAATTCTGATTTATTGTCAAAAAGGCGAAGAAATAAATTCATCATTCCACTACACTCGATTCAAGAACTCGAGAATGAACTAATGCCCTGTTCAGGTATCTCGATTGAAATCCCCGTAAATGGTATTTTCCGTCGAAATAGTATTCTTGCTTATTTCGATGATCCTCGATACAGAAGAAAGAGTTCGGGCATTATTAAATATGGGACTATAGAAACGCATTCAGTCATCAAAAAAGAGGATTTGATTGAGTATCGAGGAGTCAAGGAATTTAGGCCAAAATACCAAATGAAAGTAGATCGATTTTTTTTCATTCCTGAAGAGGTGCATATCTTGCCCGGATCTTCTTCCATAATGGTACGGAACAATAGTATCGTTGGGGTCGATACACAAATCACCTTAAATCTAAGAAGCCGAGTCGGTGGGTTGGTCCGGGTGGAGAGAAAAAAAAAACGAATTGAACTGAAAATCTTTTCTGGAGATATCCATTTTCCTGGAGAGACGGATAAGATATCCAGACATACCGGCGTTTTGATACCACCAGGAACAGGAAAAAGAAATTCCAAGGAATACAAAAAAGTTAAAAATTGGATCTATGTCCAACGAATTACACCTAGTAAGAAAAGGTTTTTTGTTTTAGTTCGACCTGTCGTCACATATGAAATAACGGACGGTATAAATTTAGGAACCCTTTTTCCACCGGATCCATTGCAGGAAAGGGATAATGTGCAACTTCGAATTGTCAATTATATCCTTTATGGAAATGGCAAACCGATTCGAGGAATTTCTGACACAAGTATTCAATTAGTTCGGACTTGTTTAGTATTGAATTGGAACCAAGACAAAAAAAGTTCTTCTTGCGAAGAAGCCCGTGCTTCTTTTGTTGAAATAAGGACAAATGGTTTGATTCGACATTTCCTAAGAATCAACTTAGTGAAATCCCCTATTTCGTATATCGGAAAAAGGAATGATCCGTCGGGGTCAGGATTGCTCTCTGATAATGGATCAGATTGTACCAATATCAACCCCTTTTCTGCCATTTATTCCTATTCCAAGGCAAAAATTCAACAATCTCTTAACCAACCTCAAGGAACTATTCATACGTTGTTGAATAGAAATAAGGAATGTCAGTCGTTGATAATTTTGTCAGCAGCCAATTGTTCTCGAATGGAGCCATTCAAAGATGTAAAATATCACAGTGTGATAAAAGAATCAATTAAAAAGGATCCCCTAATTCCAATTAGGAATTCATTGGGCCCTTTAGGAACATGCCTTCCAATTGAGAATTTTTATTCATCTTACCATTTAATAACTCATAATCAGATCTTAGTAACTAAATATTTGCAACTTGACAATTTAAAACAGACTTTTCAAGTGATTAAATTAAAATATTATTTAATGGATGAAAATGGAAAAATTTTTAATCCCGACCCATGCCGTAACATTATTTTAAATCCAGTCAATTTGAATTGGTCTTTTCTCCATCACAATTATTGTGCAGAGACATCTAAAATAATTAGTCTTGGACAGTTTATTTGTGAAAATGTATGTATAGCCAAAAATGGACCGCCCCTCAAATCGGGTCAAGTTATACTTGTTCAAGTTGACTCGATAGTGATACGATCAGCTAAGCCTTATTTGGCCACCCCCGGAGCAACTGTTCATGGCCATTATGGGGAAACCCTTTACGAAGGAGATACATTAGTTACATTTATATATGAAAAATCGAGATCTGGTGATATAACACAGGGTCTTCCAAAAGTAGAACAGGTCTTAGAAGTGCGTTCGATTGATTCAATATCCATGAATCTAGAAAAGAGGGTTGAGAGTTGGAACAAATGTATACCAAGAATTCTTGGAATTCCTTGGGGATTCTTGATTGGTGCTGAGCTAACTA